AACCGGGGACTCAATTAACATTAAGAACTTTTCATACCGGAGGAGTATTCACGGGGGGTACTGCAGAACATGTGCGAGCCCCATCTAATGGAAAAATAAAATTCAATGAGGACTTGGTTCATCCGACACGTACACGTCATGGGCATCCCGCCTTTCTATGTTCTATAGACTTGTATGTAACCATTGAAAGTGAAGATATTCTACATAATGTGAATATTCCACCCAAAAGTTTGCTTTTAGTTCAAAACGATCAATATGTAGAATCAGAACAAGTAATTGCTGAGATTCGCGCAGGAATATCCACTTTGAATTTTAAAGAGAAGGTTCGAAAACATATTTATTCTGATTCAGACGGAGAAATGCACTGGAGTACCGATGTCTATCATGCACCCGAATTTACATATGGTAATGTTCATCTATTACCAAAAACAAGTCATTTATGGATATTATTAGGAGGGCCGTGCAGGTCCAGTCTAGTCTACCTTTCGATCCACAAGGATCAGGATCAAATGAATGCGCATGCTCTTTCTGGCAAGCGAAGATATACTTCTAACCTCTCAGTAACCAATGATCAGGCGAGGCAGAAATTGTTTAGTTCGGATTTTTATGGTCAAAAAGACGATAGGATTCCTGATTATTCAGACCTTAATCGAATCATAGGTACTGGTCAGTATAATCTCGTATATTCGCCTATTCTCCACGAGAATTCTGATTTATTGTCAAAAAGGCGAAGAAATAAATTCATCATTCCACTACACTCGATTCAAGAACTCGAGAATGAACTAATGCCCTGTTCAGGTATCTCGATTGAAATCCCCGTAAATGGTATTTTCCGTCGAAATAGTATTCTTGCTTATTTCGATGATCCTCGATACAGAAGAAAGAGTTCGGGCATTATTAAATATGGGACTATAGAAACACATTCAGTCATCAAAAAAGAGGATTTGATTGAGTATCGAGGAGTCAAGGAATTTAGGCCAAAATACCAAATGAAAGTAGATCGATTTTTTTTCATTCCTGAAGAGGTGCATATCTTGCCCGGATCTTCTTCCCTAATGGTACGGAACAATAGTATCGTTGGGGTCGATACACAAATCACCTTAAATCTAAGAAGCCGAGTCGGTGGGTTGGTCCGGGTGGAGAGAAAAAAAAAACGAATTGAACTGAAAATCTTTTCTGGAGATATCCATTTTCCTGGAGAGACGGATAAGATATCCAGACATACCGGCGTTTTGATACCACCAGGAACAGGAAAAAGAAATTCCAAGGAATACAAAAAAGTTAACAATTGGATCTATGTCCAACGAATTACACCTAGTAAGAAAAGGTTTTTTGTTTTAGTTCGACCTGTCGTTACATATGAAATAACGGACGGTATAAATTTAGCAACCCTTTTTCCACCGGATCCATTGCAGGAAAGGGATAATGTGGAACTTCGAATTGTCAATTATATCCTTTATGGAAATGGCAAACCGATTCGAGGAATTTCTGACACAAGTATTCAATTAGTTCGGACTTGTTTAGTATTGAATTGGAACCAAGACAAAAAAAGTTCTTCTTGCGAAGAAGCCCGTGCTTCTTTTGTTGAAATAAGGACAAATGGTTTGATTCGACATTTCCTAAGAATCAACTTAGTGAAATCCCCTATTTCGTATATCGGAAAAAGGAATGATCCGTCGGGGTCAGGATTGCTCTCTGATAATGGATCAGATTGTACCAATATCAACCCCTTTTCTGCCATTTATTCCTATTCCAAGGCAAAAATTCAACAATCTCTTAACCAACCTCAAGGAACTATTCATACGTTGTTGAATAGAAATAAGGAATGTCAGTCGTTGATAATTTTGTCAGCAACCAATTGTTCTCGAATGGGGCCATTCAAGGATGTAAAATATCACAGTGTAATAAAAGAATCAATTAAAAAAGATGCCCTAATTCCAATTAGGAATTCATTGGGCCCTTTAGGAACATGCCTTCCAATTGAGAATTTTTATTCATCTTACCATTTAATAACTCATAATCAGATCTTAGTAACTAAATATTTGCAACTTGACAATTTAAAACAGACTTTTCAAGTGATTAAATTTCAATATTATTTAATGGATGAAAATGGAAAAATTTTTAATCCCGATCCATGCCGTAACATTATTTTAAATCCATTCAATTTGAATTGGTCTTTTCTCCATCACAATTATTGTGCAGAGACATCTAAAATAATTAGTCTTGGACAGTTTATTTGTGAAAATGTATGTATAGCCAAAAAGGGACCGCCCCTCAAATCGGGTCAAGTTATACTTGTTCAAGTTGACTCGATAGTGATACGATCAGCTAAGCCTTATTTGGCCACCCCCGGAGCAACTGTTCATGGCCATTATGGGGAAACCCTTTACGAAGGAGATACATTAGTTACGTTTATATATGAAAAATCGAGATCTGGTGATATAACACAGGGTCTTCCAAAAGTAGAACAGGTGTTAGAAGTGCGTTCGATTGATTCAAT